TATAACTTATAATAATGTAAATAAAAACATTTTTAAACCATAAAAAAAATGGCTCGGGACTTTCCTGTTTTTTGAATTTGCGTATATAAATGTTAGTCATCTCAGGGGATTTAATGCCCTTGTGATCTAATACCCTACTTGCGGCCCGGGGGTTGATGGGTATATATCTTATGTTTTTATGGGTGAATTAATAGTTAAGCTAGGACAATCTCTTATGCAGGCGGGGCTTTGTTGGGCCCCGCCTAACACTTTTTTAAATTTTATCAGATTAATCAAAAAAAACTTATAATAATGTAAATAAAAACATTTTTAAACCATAAAAAACGACTAGAGGTTTTCCTGTTTCCGGGGGGTTTACAGGAGCGTTAGCTATCTCAGGAGTTTAGGGGGGTAGGGGGGTTTAACGCGAAAAAGCCAAAAAGGGGGTAATATAGATATCTTCCGACTAAATTTCACTACTTTATGTCCTTGAGATTTTTATATGTAATTCTTTTGTGAATACCTTTCATCACTCATACTATTTCCTTGCTTCCTAAGATTATTCCCACCTTATCGATTAAATCGCCTACACTGTGAAATGTCCATTGAAAAGGAAAAAAAAAAAAAAAANCTATATGCCCTATGGAAAGAACGCCCGGCATGGTGGCCGCTCCCGCTATTGTTTTCCACCATTAACTTATGTCTTTTAGAATAGACGTATGAGGAGGTTTACAATATATGGCCCTGAAATAGGAACCAAATGCCAGGAATAAATCACTGTGTGAAACCCCCACAATAATTGTCCCTCACCTTCAATAACCGTTGGCATTAAGAAATGGACTTGTTGGTCGGCTCTTACTACATTAAATATTTGAATTTAATAGGATTTTGAGTAAAGGTATAACTTAACTTATGAGTGTTTGTGTTCGGTCTTAAATTTCGCTTGGTATTTATAAGTGTTTATTGGTCTTATTATTCTGCTTTATGTAAAGTGTTCGTGTCGTATAACACTTGAATGGTTAAATTCTATATATGGTAATAATACATATATGTACATGAATGCCCTATGATATGGTTAATATAAATTAATGGTGATAATACATATATGTATATGAAATATTGTACATATATTACAAAGAATAGTTTAACTAAGAATCCTGGCTTTGGGAGTCAGGGGCGGGAGTTAAAATCTCCTTTCTTTGAGCAGTAGGGAGGACTTTAACCTCCGACATCTGGTTTACAAGACCAGGGCTCTGATGCTGAGCTACTAGTGCAAGCTCATTCAAGTGCTTTGTCCTCTGCATAGCCTGCTAGTGGTGTAAGGACTAGGAAGAGGAAAAAGTATAAAAAGGATGCGACTTGTCCGATAATAACGAACGGGTGTGATACAGGTATTCCCCCGATTCAGGTTAGAATAATAACGTCTGCGATCAGGGTTCAAAACAAGAATTGTGTAAGTGGTCGGAAAGTGAGGCTTCGTTGTTTAGATGTGTGTAGAAATGGTACGAGCATTAGAATAAGGATCGAAGCTAGGAGGGCTAAAACTCCTCCTAGTTTATTGGGGATTGAGCGTAGGATTGCATATGCGAACAGGAAATATCACTCTGGCTTAATGTGGGGAGGGGTAACTAGTGGATTGGCGGGGGTGAAGTTGTCTGGGTCTCCTAATAGATTGGGTGAGAATAAAGCTAGGCACGTAAGGGCAATGATAAGTACTGCGAACCCTAATAAGTCTTTGTATGAGAAGTAGGGGTGGAAGCTTATTTTATCCGCATCTGAATTTAGGCCGAGGGGGTTATTTGATCCTGTTTGATGAAGGAAAAGGAGGTGGACTATGGTTGCGCCTGCAATTACAAAGGGAAATAGAAAGTGGAAGGCAAAGAATCGGGTAAGGGTTGCATTGTCTACTGAGAATCCACCTCAAATTCATTGAACAAGGGCGTTACCCACGTAGGGTACTGCAGAGAGTAGGTTGGTGATAACGGTGGCGCCTCAAAAGGACATTTGGCCTCAGGGTAATACGTAACCGACGAAAGCAGTTATTATAACTAGAAGAAGTAGGACCACTCCGATGTTTCATGTCTCTTTATAGAGGTATGAGCCGTAGTAAAGTCCGCGGCCAATGTGGGCATAGATGCACACAAAGAAGAAGGATGCACCGTTGGCGTGAAGGTTTCGGATGAATCACCCGTAATTTACGTCTCGGCAAATATGAGCAACGGAAGAAAAAGCCGTAGCAATATCAGAGGTGTAGTGCATGGCTAAAAATAGTCCTGTGAGGATCTGAATAATCAAGCAGAGTCCTAAGAGAGAGCCAAAGTTTCACCACACTGAAATATTTGAGGGGGCGGGTAGGTCAACTAGGGCATTGTTTGCGATTTTGAGGAGAGGATGTGTCTTTCGTAGACTTGCCATTAGTGGGTTCTTGTAGTTGAATAACAACGGTGGTTTTTCAAGCCATTAGTTCTGGTTAAAGTCCTGGCAGGAATTATGACTTACATTATGTCTTTATTTTTAATTGGGTTAGTTCTAGGGTTGGTTGCAGTTGCTTCTAACCCTTCTCCTTACTTTGCCGCTTTGGGGTTGGTAGTTGTGGCGGGCATAGGGTGTGGAGTATTGGTTGGTCATGGGGGACCCTTTCTATCGCTGGTGCTGTTTCTGATTTACCTGGGTGGTATACTAGTTGTGTTTGCGTACTCAGCGGCACTTGCCGCTGAGCCCTATCCGGAAAGTTGGGTAAGTGGCCCTGTTGTAGGTGATATGTTGATATACTTATTAGGGGTGGGGGTGGCTTCTAGTGTATTTTGAGGGGGGTGATATGAGTCTTCATGGGTGCCGGCCGATGAGCTCAGTGAGCTCTCTGTCCTGCGAGGTGATATTGGAGGGGTTGCGCTAATATACTCATTGGGGGGAGGGATGTTAGTACTTAGTGCGTGGGTTCTGCTTCTTACATTGTTTGTTGTGTTGGAGTTAACTCGAGGACTAAGTCGGGGGACCCTCCGGGCAGTTTAACGGGTAGATAATAGGACAGCAAGGGTCAGGGTGAGAAGGAATAGAGTGAGGTATGTCTTAATTATTCCTTGTTGGGTGTTGCTTGTTGTTGTAATTAGGGGAATATTTGATGAAGAAATTGCTTTGGGACCGACTTTCTCTAGTCAAGTTTGGTCAATCAGTTGGCTGGCAAGTGTCTGTCCTAAGACTAGATTTAGCTTTGGGGTAAATCGGTGAACAATCGAGGGGAAAAAGCCTAACATGTTGGAGAAGTGGTGGGTAACTAGATTGGGGGTAACCTTGTACTGTTTATTGGTGAGTGCTGCTAGTTCGAGGGCAATAAGTAATCCCATAATTGTAACCACAAGGGCAGCTAGTTTGAGCAATAGGGGTATAGATATCACAGGGGTCTTAAGGGGGGTAATGCTTGAGATAATTAGGAGTCCAGCGGCAATGCTTCCTCATGCAAGTCGCTTTAAGGGGTTAATAACCGCTGGGTTATTTTCATTGATGGGGGAAATAGTATTAAACCGTGGGTGGCCCATTGAGACAAAAAACACTACGCGGAGACTGTAGATAGCTGTGAATGAGGTGGCTAGAAGGGTTAGGACTAGGGCTCAGGCGTTTAGGTGGGATGTGTTTAGTGCCTCAATGATGGCATCTTTGGAGAAGAATCCTGCCAGGAAGGGGGTGCCTGTGAGGGCTAAACTACCAATAGTGAGGCAGGAGGATGTAAAGGGGGCAAGGTGATGTATGCCTCCTATTTTTCGGATATCTTGTTCGTCGTTGAGGCTGTGGATGATTGAGCCAGAACAGAGGAATAGTATTGCCTTAAAGAAGGCATGGGTGCAAATGTGGAGGAAGGCTAGTTGAGGTTGATTCAAGCCAATAGTAACCATTATTAGGCCGAGTTGACTTGATGTGGAGAATGCTACGATTTTCTTGATATCATTTTGGGTTAGGGCACAGGTGGCTGTAAATAGCGTTGTTAGGGCACCTAGGCATAGGCAGGTGGTAAGGGCAGTTTCATTATTTTCCAGGAGCGGACTTGTTCGTACTAGAAGAAAAATGCCGGCAACGACCATGGTGCTTGAATGCAGTAGGGCAGAGACCGGTGTAGGACCCTCCATGGCAGAGGGGAGTCAAGGGTGAAGACCAAATTGGGCCGACTTGCCTGTAGCGGCAATAATCAGGCCTAGTAGTGGTAGGGTGAGATCTATGTCTTTCGTTGCTACAATAATCTGTTGTAACTCCCAGGAGTTAGCGTTGGTTGCTATTCATGCTATTGTAAATAGCAGTCCAATATCTCCAACCCGATTATACACAACGGCCTGAAGGGCCGCTGTGTTTGCATCCGCTCGTCCGTATCATCAACCAATGAGTAGAAATGATATAATGCCTACTCCTTCCCAACCAATGAAAAGTTGGAACAGATTGTTTGCTGTGACAAGGATAATTATGGCAATAAGGAAAATTAGGAGGTACTTAAAGAATCGGTTCATATATGGGTCTGCGTGTATATATCACGATGCAAACTCTAGAATAGATCAAGTGACGTAGAGGGCAATGGGGACAAAGATAACTGAGTAGTGATCAAATTTGAAGCTAATGTTCACGTCGAAGGTTAGTGTATTCACTCAGTTTCATGAGGTGATGATTGCTTCTGCGCCCTCGTTAAGAAAAAGGAATAGGGGGATTAGGCTGACGAAGAAGGCCAGGGCGACTGCTGTCTTAACATGGGAGACCGCCCAGTTGGGGTTTCGAGGGCGAGGCTCTAGGGTTGTAAAGATAGGATATGCTAATAGTAAAAAAATAATGATTAAGCTGGATGATATAATAAGTGATGAGGAGTGCATAGCTGCTACTTGGATTTGCACCAAGAGTTTTTGGTTCCTAAGACCAATGGATGAGCTGTTATCCTTTAGGAGCAGGCCGAGTGAGCCCTGGGGTCCAACCAAGGTCACGGAGATTAGCAGTCTTCGTTGCTGGCGAGCCTCTCTCGGTGGATAAGGGGATTTTAACCTCTGTCTTTAGAATCACAATCTAATATTTTTGTTAAACTATATCTACAGGTGGTTCAGCCTCATACTAATTCGGGCTTTAAAACAAGTAGAAGCAGGGGGAGGAGATGAAGGGCTATAACTAGGTGCTCCCGGGTATAGGAGGGGTTAAGGCTAATAATATGTGCTGGGAGGGGACCTCGTTGGGTCATGAGGAACATATAAAGTGAATAGCTCGCGGTAATGAGGGTCCCTGCCCCTGTGAGTATGAGGGTTCATCATGATCAACCAAATAATGAGGTAATAATTAAAAGTTCCCCCATGAGGTTGGGCAGAGGGGGAAGGGCTAAGTTTGCGAGGCTGGCAATGAATCATCATGTTGCTATGAGTGGAAGCACTATCTGTAATCCTCGGGCTAATAGTATTGTCCGGCTATGGAGGCGTTCATAATTTGTGTTGGCTAAGCAGAAGAGGGCCGAGGACGTTAGGCCGTGTGCAATCATAAGGATTACGGCTCCGGCAAGGCCTCAAGGTGTCTGGATAAGAATACCTCCAACGACCAGGCCCATATGGCTTACGGATGAATAGGCGATGAGGGACTTAAGATCTGTTTGGCGAAGGCAGGTGGAGCCAGTTATAATTACACCTCAGAGGGCAAGGACAATAAAGGGATAACTTAATTCCTTGGTGAGAGGTTCCAATATGACTATTATTCGGATCATGCCGTAGCCCCCTAGTTTTAGAAGAACTGCAGCTAGAACCATTGAGCCTGCAACTGGAGCTTCTACATGTGCTTTTGGTAGCCAGAGATGTGCTCCATATAGGGGTATTTTTACTAAAAATGCAATTAGGCAGCCCGCTCATCAAAGCTTGTCAGCATAAGATGAAAGAGGGGTGGAGTTAGTATACTGGATGGTTAAGAGGGAGAGGGAGCCCGTATCCTTTTGAAGAAGCAAGAGGGCAACTAGTAACGGGAGAGAGCCTGCCAGGGTATAAAATAAAAAATATACTCCTGCATTAAGGCGTTCTGCTTGGTTACCCCATCGAGTAATAATAATTAATGTGGGGATGAGAGTGGCTTCAAACATGACATAAAATATAAGGAGTTCAGTGGCACCAAATGCTATAATAAGGAATACTTGCAGAGATGTTAATAGGCTAATGTATGTCCGTTGGCGGTTAACAGGTTCGAGTGCTGTGTGGCTTTGGCTTGCCAAAATTATAAGAGGGAGTAGTCAACAGGTAAGGACAAGGAGGGGTGTCGAGAGGGGATCTGTGGCTATGAAGGGCGTGAGGCAAGATCAGCCTGTTTCGGATGTATTTTTTAGTCAAGTGAGGCTGGCCAATGCAATGATTAGGCTGTGGGAGAGGGTAATAGGTCATAATCACTTGGCAGGGGCAAGCCAGGCTGTGGGAAGAAGCATTAGGGTGGGAATTAGTATTTTTAGCATTGTAAGAGGTTTAAGGTTTGAAGGCGATCTGAACCATGTGTGCGAGCTGTGGCTACCAGGAGGGCAAGCCCTGCGCTTGCTTCACAAGCTGAAAAAGCCAATAGAAGTATAGGAGCCGCAGAGAAACTTGTGGAGCCCAGTTGAAGGGTTCAAATCGAAAGTCCAATAAATAAAGAGAGCATCATCCCTTCTAAGCATAAAAGAGCGGAGAGGAGGTGGGTTCGATGGAATGCTAGGCCTGTCAGTCCTAGGGTAAAGGCCGATGAGAAAGCGAAGTGAGCGGGAGTCATTAGACAATTATGGACTTTAACCATAAGCTTTTGAGCCGAAATCAAATATTTTTCTTAAACTAATTGGCTATTCGGCTCATTCCAAGCCTCCTTGAACTCACTCGTAAACTAAGCCAAGGGTGAGAAGAATAAGCACGGCGACGGCTCAGAAGAGTGTCAGTAAGGGGGAAGTTAATTGGTCCCCTCATGGGAGCGGGAGGAGAAGGGCAATTTCTAAATCGAAAAGGAGGAAAAGAATGGCGACTAGGAAGAAGCGGAGGGAAAATGGTAGGCGGGCTGATCCTAAGGGGTCGAAACCACATTCATAAGGGGAGAGCTTTTCGTGGTCGGGGGTCATTTGGGGAAGTCAGAAGGATACAATGGCCAGGACTATGGAAAGTAAAATAGTGATGGTAATTACAGCTATTGCTACGTTCATTATCTTTCCTTGGATTTTAACCAAGACCGGGTGATTGGAAGTCACTTATACTAGTTTTAATACTAGAAAGATTAAGAGCCTCATCAGTAGATAGAGATATATAGGAATAATCACACAACGTCTACGAAATGTCAGTATCAGGCAGCTGCTTCGAACCCGAAGTGGTGCTCGGATGTAAAGTGGTATTGGATTTGTCGTAGGAGGCAAACAGCTAAAAATGTGGAGCCAATAATAACGTGTAGTCCGTGGAACCCAGTGGCTACGAAAAAGGTAGAGCCGTATACGCCATCTGCAATTGTAAAGGGGGCTTCATAGTATTCCAGGCCTTGAAGAAATGTAAAATAAAAGCCTAGAAGAATAGTTAAGGCTAGTGATTGAATGGTCTGTTTTCGTTCACCCTCCATAATGCTGTGGTGGGCTCAGGTAACCGTTACCCCCGAAGCAAGTAGGACAGCTGTATTAAGGAGGGGGACTTCAAATGGGTCAAGAGTTGTAATGCCCGTAGGGGGTCAGCAGCCCCCTAGCTCAGGAGTGGGGGCGAGGCTAGCGTGGTAAAAGGCTCAGAAGAAGCCTAGGAAAAAAAATACTTCGGAGGTAATGAAAAGAATTATCCCGTATCGAAGACCTTTTTGTACGGGGGGCGTATGATGTCCTTGGAATGTGCCTTCTCGTACGATGTCTCGTCATCATTGATATATTGTAAGAAGCAGTAGAGCTGTTCCTAAGGTTATTAAGGTTGTTGAGCGAAAATGAAATCAGGTCGCGAGGCCTGATGTTATCAGTAGGGCAGCAATTGCCCCTGTTAGGGGTCAAGGGCTGGGGTCAACTATGTGGTAAGGGTGTGCTTGATGGGCCATTAGACGTTTTCTTGTAGATATAGTGTTAGTAGGAGAACGAAGACGTAGGCTTGAATTATTGCTACAGCAACTTCTAATAGGGTAAGGAGAACCAATACTGTTGTTGTGATGATTGCTACGGTTGGTATTAAGGGGAGAAGTACGAAGGCGCCTGTAGCAATTAGTTGAATTAAGAGGTGGCCAGCTGTTAAATTGGCTGTTAGTCGTACTCCTAGGGCAAGGGGGCGGATAAAGAGGCTAATTGTTTCGATAACGATAAGGACGGGGATAAGGGGGCCGGGTGTGCCCTCTGGTAGGAGATGTCCTAGGGCATGGGTTGGTTGGTTTCGCATGCCAATAATGACAGTTGCTAATCAGAGAGGTACCGCAAGCCCTAGATTTAGTGACAATTGGGTAGTAGGGGTAAAAGTGTAGGGAAGAAGTCCTAATATATTTAGGGTAATTAAAAAGATCATTAATGAGGTTAAGAGGGCAGCTCACTTATGACCCCCAATATTTAAAGGAAGGAGGAGCTGTTGGGTAAAACGGTTAATAAATCAACCTTGAAGTGCGAGGAATCGGTTATTTAATCATCGAGTTGTAGGTGTGGGGTAAAGAAGTCAGGGTAGGGTAAGGGCAAGGGCTATTAATGGAATCCCTAGATAAGTGGGGCTTATAAACTGGTCAAAAAAGCTTAGTGTCATGGTCAAGTTCAGGGGTCTGTTTTGGTTTTTTCTGCGCTTTGCAGAGTAGGGGTGTTTGGGAAGGTGTGGGCTGTAACTTTAGCGGGAATAATGGCCAGGAAGACCATTCACGAGAAGACTAAAATAGCAAATCAAGGTGCGGGGTTGAGTTGGGGCATGTCGTTAGGGGTGGTTGGGAGCCACCAATCTTTAGCTTAAAAGGCTAACGCTATACCCTATTTAGCTTCCTAGCGAGGCGTCTTCAAGTATTCGAGATGATCAGTTTTCAAAGTGTTCTAGGGGAACTGCTTCCACTACAATAGGTATAAAGCTGTGATTTGCTCCGCAGATCTCAGAGCATTGTCCGTAGAATACGCCTGGTCGGGATGCGATGAAGGCTGTTTGGTTTAGGCGGCCTGGGACTGCGTCCATTTTTACCCCGAGGGCTGGTACTGCTCATGAGTGTAGTACATCGTCTGCAGAAACTAAAACTCGGATGGGGGACTCAACTGGAATAACCATGCGATGGTCGGCTTCTAATAGGCGGAATTGTCCAGGGGTTAGGTCTTGGGTGGGAATTATATATGAGTCAAAGCCAAGATCTTCGTAGTCAGTATATTCATAGCTTCAGTATCATTGGTGGCCAACGGCTTTAATTGTTAATAAAGGGTTGTTAATTTCATCTATAAGATAGAGGATGCGAAGGGAGGGGAGTGCAATCAGAATTAAAATGATAGCTGGGAGAATTGTTCAGATAATTTCAATCTCTTGTGAATCTAAAATATATTTGTTCGTTAATTTAGTGGTAACTATAGCAAGAATAATATAAAGCACTAGTGTGCTAATCAGGAAGACGATTATTAAAGCATGGTCGTGAAAATGAAGAAGTTCTTCTATAACAGGTGAAGCTGCATCTTGAAATCCAAGTTGTGACGGATGGGCCATTAAAAGCAAGACACGCGGGGGTCTAACCCGCACTTCCGCCTTGACAAGGCGGTGTAATGTACTCTTTTACTAGTGTCTTATAAAGAAAGTGGCAGAGCGGTTATGTGGTCGGCTTGAAACCGACCTATGGGGGTTCGACTCCTCCCTTTCTCGTTAGTCTGCTTGTACTTGTACAAAGGCAGGCTCCTCGAATGTGTGGTATGGGGGAGGGCAGCCATGTAGTCATTCTACATTGGTTGTTGTTAAATCTGTTGCTAGAACTTCACGTTTGGCGGCGAATGCCTCTCAAATAATAAATAAGAACATGATAACAGCCACTAGGGAAATAAGTGACCCAATTGAGGAGACTGTGTTTCATAGGGTGTAGGCGTCAGGGTAGTCGGAGTATCGTCGGGGCATCCCGGCTAATCCAAGGAAGTGTTGTGGGAAGAAGGTTAAGTTTACCCCTAAGAACATAATACCGAAGTGGATTTTTGTTCAAGTGCTGTGAAGCGTGTAGCCTGAGAATAGCGGGAATCAGTGTACGAAGGCGGCGACAATGGCAAATACGGCTCCTATAGATAGTACGTAGTGGAAGTGGGCTACTACATAATAGGTATCGTGGAGTACAATATCTAGAGATGAGTTGGCCAGAACAATGCCTGTAAGCCCCCCTACTGTGAACAGGAAGATAAAGCCAAGGGCCCATAAAAGGGGTGTCTCTCATTTAATAGAGCCCCCATGTAGGGTTGCAAGTCAGCTAAATACTTTAACACCGGTGGGAATTGCGATGATTATTGTGGCAGATGTAAAATAAGCACGCGTGTCTACGTCCATACCAACTGTAAATATGTGATGAGCTCAAACAATAAAGCCTAGGAGGCCAATAGCCATTATTGCCCACACTATACCTATATAGCCAAAGGGTTCTTTTTTGCCAGAGTAATAGGCGACGATATGTGAAATCATACCAAAGCCAGGCAGAATAAGAATATATACTTCGGGGTGCCCAAAAAACCAGAATAAGTGCTGGTAAAGGATTGGGTCCCCTCCTCCCGCCGGGTCAAAGAAGGTGGTATTAAGATTTCGGTCGGTAAGGAGTATTGTGATGCCGGCAGCAAGAACTGGCAGAGATAGGAGGAGAAGAACAGCGGTAATTAGGACGGCTCACACAAACAGGGGTGTCTGGTATTGAGAGATGGCTGGTGGTTTCATATTAATAATTGTGGTAATAAAATTAATTGCCCCGAGGATTGAGGAAATACCCGCTAGGTGAAGTGAAAAGATTGTCAGGTCAACTGATGCTCCTGCGTGGGCTAAATTACCAGCCAGGGGTGGGTACACTGTTCATCCGGTTCCGGCTCCCGCTTCTACTCCAGAAGAGGCGAGTAGTAGTAGGAAAGAAGGGGGTAGAAGTCAGAAACTTATGTTATTTATACGAGGAAATGCTATATCTGGGGCTCCAATCATTAGCGGAATTAATCAGTTTCCAAAACCTCCAATTATAATTGGCATTACTATAAAGAAAATCATTACGAAGGCATGTGCTGTAACGATTACATTATAAATTTGGTCGTCTCCAAGGAGAGCGCCCGGTTGGCTTAGTTCTGCTCGAATGAGTAGGCTGAGGGCTGTGCCTACTATACCGGCTCAGGCACCAAATACTAGATAAAGGGTGCCGATGTCTTTGTGATTAGTGGAGAAAAATCAACGTGTGATGGCCACAGGTAGGATGGCTGAGTTTTTAAGCGATGGATTGTAGCCCCACAAACAGAGGTTTGAGTCCTCTTCTTACCAGAAGTCTTGAGGTGTTATACATATCAGATTGCAAATCTGAAGATGCAGGTTAGTCGTCTGCCGGGACTTTCCCCCGCCTCCGCCCGCCCCCCAGGCGGGGGAAAATATAGATGGATGCTCGCTGGTTTGAGCGCTTAGCTGTTAACTAAAATCTTGCAGGATCGAGGCCTGCCCTTCTAGTAAGGCTTTAGCTTAATTAAAGTACCTGTTTTGCATACAGGAGATGTGGGGTAGTGTCCCGCAAGCCTTATCAGGGACTGGGGGACTTCCACCCTCACTTAGGGCTTTGAAGGCCCTTGGTCTTGTTTTAACCTAAATCCCTTAAAGGGTTATTAGTGCTATTGCGGCGGGTGTTAGGGGTAGAAGCAGCAGCGTAGCTATGGCTGAGGTAGCAAGTGGCAGTGTTAGTTGCAAGGAGGGGAGGCGTCATGGGGAGATTGCGGTCAGGTTATTGGGCGAAATAGTTAGTGTTATCGCGTATGACAGCCGCAGATAAAAATACAGGCTAAGGAGGGCGGTTATCGCTGCCAGTGTTGCGGCGGGGGCAAGGTCTTGTTTAGTAAGTTCTTGAAGAATAAGTCATTTTGGCATAAAGCCTGTAAGTGGGGGGAGGCCTCCTAAGGATAATAATATAAGGGGTGCAAGGGCGGTTAGGGCGGGGGTCTTTGTCCATGAGGTTGCCAGAGCATTAATGCTGGTTGCCTTATTAAGTTTAAACATAAGAAATGTTGAAAACGTTATAATAAAATATGTGAATAGTGTTAAAATAGTTAAGGAGGGGGAGAATTGTAGCACAATTACTATCCAGCCGAGGTGTGCGATGGAGGAGTAGGCAAGAATTTTGCGAAGCTGGGTTTGGTTCAGACCCCCTCAGCCTCCTACAATGGTTGAGGTGAGTCCGAGGACAATTAAAAGGGTGGTGTTGGCACAGGGGGTCTGGACTAGCAAGGCAAATGGGGCAAGTTTTTGTCAGGTCGACAAAATAAGTCCTGTGGTTAGGTCTAGGCCTTGAAGTACCTCAGGTAGTCACGAGTGCACAGGTGCAAGTCCCACTTTTAGTGCGAGGGCCAAAGTGACAAGGGCAGTTGGGAAAGGGTGGGCAATTTGTAAAAGGTCTCATTGTCCAGTTAATCAAGCATTGGTGGTGCTGGCAAAGAGTAGTATAGCTGCTCCGGCAGCTTGAATCAAGAAATATTTAGTGGCTGCTTCAACTGCTCGGGGGTGATGGTGTTGAGCTATTAGAGGAATGATGGCAAGAGTATTTATTTCCAGGCCCATTCAGGCGAGTAGTCAGTGGGAGCTTGCGAAGGTGGTAGTAGTGCCTAAACCAATACCAAATAGCAGGGCGGTTAAGATGTAGGGGTTCATTAGCAAAGGAGGGATTTTAACCTTCGTGTTTGGGGTATGGGACCAAGAGCTTAGAATTAGCTGACTTTACTAGGAAATAGTGTAGTGGGAGCACCAGGAGTTTTGCTCTCCTTAGGCGGGGTTCGAGTCCCCCTTTTCTAAGAAGCGGGGGGGATTTGAACCCCCATAAGTCACTCTATCAAAGTGGCCCTTTACTTCAGGCACGGCTTCTTATCTATAGCTGGGGTGGCAAGCCAGCAAATGCAATGGGGAGGGCCAGGTGTCAGATAACCAGGGCCAGTGTAAGTGGGAGGAAGTTTTTTCAAATTAGATGTATGAGCTGATCGTAGCGGAATCGTGGGTAAGAGGCTCGAACTCATAAAAATAAGACAGACAGAAGGGCCGCTTTGGTTATTAGGTTCACCGCGGTAAGTTCAGGTAGTATTGGAAAATGAGAGGCCCCCAGGAAGAGGGTGGCGGAAAGTGTATTCATAAGCAGAATATTAGCATATTCGGCTAAGAAAAATAGGGCGAATGGGCCACCTGCATATTCGACATTGAAGCCAGATACTAGTTCTGATTCGCCTTCAGTAAGGTCAAAAGGTGCACGGTTTGTCTCTGCAAGGGTTGAAATATACCATATTGCGGCTAGTGGTCAAGCTGGGAGTAACATTCAGACGCTTTCTTGGGCAATGTTGAAGGTCTGTAGGGTAAAACCTCCTGTAAAAATAATAGTACTTAATAGGATAAGGCCCAGACTAACCTCATACGAAATGGTCTGGGCTACAGCCCGGAGGGCTCCGATGAGGGCATATTTTGAATTTGATGCTCAGCCTGAGCCTAGAATGGAGTAGACAGCGAGGCTTGATAGGGCCAAAATAAATAGAATCCCAAGGTTCAAATCAATGACTGGGTACGGGAGAGGCATGGGGGCTCAAAGGGTTAAGGCAAGCGTGAGTGCTAGTAGGGGGGCTAGGAGGAAAAGCACGGGGGAGGAAGTGGAGGGGCGAACGGGCTCCTTAATAAAGAGCTTTACACCATCGGCGATAGGCTGTAACAGTCCATAAGGTCCTACAATATTTGGTCCCTTTCGTAATTGTATATAGCCTAGCACTTTACGTTCTAGAAGCGTGAGGAAGGCGACGGCTAAGAGGACGGGTACAATGAAGGCTAAGGGGTTAAGAATATGGGTAATAAGGACTGAAATCATAGTTAAGGAGAGGACTTGAACCTCTGTAAAAAGGGCTTAGGTCTTTTGCATTCACCGGGCTCTGCCACCCCAACATGCCGTTCTCTCAGGCATTGGGGGTGTGTCCTCTTGCCTACTTTAGTTGTCTTCACTAGGTGGGGGTGAGGCTTGCTTAGAGCAGGGGCCTCTTCTTTTCGGTCCTTTCGTACTAGAAAAGAGCACACCATAGATAGAAACTGACCTGGATTACTCCGGTCTGAACTCAGATCACGTAGGACTTTAACCGTTGAACAAACGGACCCTTAATAGCGGCTGCACCATTAGGATGTCCTGATCCAACATCGAGGTCGTAAACCCCCTTGTCGATATGGGCTCTAAAAGGGGATTGCGCTGTTATCCCTAGGGTAACTCGGTCCGTTGATCGGCATTGCCGGATCTTATTGGTCAGATATTCTGTTAATTAGAGCTGCGGCTCTTAGTTGTAGGAGGGGGTGCTCCCTTTCCACGTGGGGGTTTTTTGTTTCCCCGCGGTCGCCCCAACCAAAGACATTAGGGAAGGATTCCATTAGTTTAGGCCCTTATAAGGGGTTACTTGACAGGATCTTCTTTGGTGTCTAAAGCTCCATAGGGTCTTCTCGTCTTATGTTTATATCCCCGCTTCTGCACGGGGAGATCAATTTCATTGACTTGAAAGAGGAGACAGTTAAGCCCTCGTTGTGCCATTCATACAGGTCTTCATTTAAAAGACAAGTGATTGCGCTACCTTTGCACGGTCAAAATACCGCGGCCGTTAAACTAATAGTCACAGGGCAGGCGGGACCTCTTATTCTTTAGCTTTGCAAGAGGCGATGTTTTTGGTAAACAGGCGAGGCTTGATTTGTTTGCCGAGTTCCTTCTCTTTCTTTTAGTCTTTCCTGAGGTGCACACCTGTGTAGGGTTAACGGTTTATGTTTGAATTTTTTTCTGGTTGTTTGGGTTGTTGTTCAGGTCCCTCTTCGTTTGGGGTCGTTAATGCTCGGTGCGGGTTCGTTCCGAATTACATGTGTGCAAGGAGAGAGGCTTGGCTCTCTTATTACTCATATTAGCAGGGTCCCTCCCATGTATGCATGGGATGGCCCGGTAGGGAAGGGGGGAGTAAGAATTAACTATCAGGATAGAGAGGGGTAGTGATGTATTTGAGCTATAACGCTTTCTATTGGGATGGCTGCTTTTAGGCCCACCCAAATACTTACCTTTATTTAATTATGATCTTTTTCCTCCCGGAAAAGTTGTATCTTGTTTCAAAGGGGCTGTACCCCCTTTGAATAACTCTCACAGCTTCTTGTGGTATCAGGTGGGGTAATACTGAGGTGAATAAAGAATCTGAGAGGCTGAACTTCTATCCATTTCTCGGGCAACCAGCTATAACTAGGTTCGGTAGGTTTATCACCTCTACTCAAAGCTCATTCCACTCTTTTGCCACAGAGACGGGTTCGCCCTATAAATAGGCTGTCTTGGAGTAGCTCCCCTAGTTTCGGGGTGTCAAACTAAAGCACTCTTTGCTTGGGTCACGCTGGCTAAATCATGATGCAAAAGGTACGAGAATAAATCTCTGCTTTACTTAGCTTCACTGGGTTATTTCATTTCTCTTTCAGCGATCCCTTGCGGTACTTTCTCTATTGCTCCTAAGTCCTTTTTCTGTCGCCCATACTAAAGGGGAAAAATGGTTTGTTTAATTAAAACACTCGTGCATTTGGGGTTATAAATAATGGTTGGTTGTTGTTGTGTTTGTGGGCTAGCTGTTGGGCGTCAGGGTGATCCGATTTGCACGGGTGTCTCTTCAGTGTAAGGGAAGTGTTATTCTATTTTAACTACACTCTGATATTACCAAGTGCACCTTCCGGTACCCTTACCATGTTACGACTTGCCTCCCCTCCGCGATTTTTGGGTTTTTAATTATTTAAAGTGATGGGCTTGGGGAGAGTGACGGGCGGTGTGTGCGCGCTTCAGGGCCGATTTCAGTGGAACACGCTATTTTCCGCTTACTACTAAATCCTCCTTCAGGCGCGTGTTTCAGTGCGCCGTTCGTGTTCCCTAACATAGGGAATGTAGCCCATTTCTTCCCCCTCCATGCGCTACACCTCGACCTGACGTTTTGGGTTGTGCCAGTTGTGCTTACTTTTAGGCCTTCACAGGGTAAGCTGACGACGGCGGTATATAGGCGGGATAAACAAGGAAGGGTGAGGTTGAACGGGGGTTATCGGTTCTAGAACAGGCTCCTCTAGGGGGGTCTAAAGCACCGCCAAGTCCTTTGGGTTTTAAGCTGGTGCTCGTAGTTCCCAGGCGGGTAGGGTATGTGATATGTTACCAAGGTTTAGGGCTAGGCATAGTGGGGTATCTAATCCCAGTTTGTGCCAGAGCTTTCGTGGGGTCAGGGGTTGTAAAGCTACCTTCGTGGTTGATCTTCTAGCCTTCGGATGCGTATAACAGCTTTGAAGGTGTGCGGCTTTAGTCTTTATTTTCCATAACCACTCTTTACGCCGGGTGGTATCAACTTGGGTCTCTCGTATAGCCGCGGTGGCTGGCACGAGTTTTACCGGCCCTCTTAGCTTTAACTAAGTCAAGTTTTCACTTATGGCTTAATGTTTATCACTGCTGAGTTCCCTTGAGGGTGTGGCTAAGCAAGGTGTCATGGGCTTACAGATGTGTGCCTGATACCAGCTCCTTGCTCCCGGGCAGGGAGCTGTAGGGCATTCTCACAGGGGGGCGGATACTTGCATGTGTAAATTTGGCTAAAGTTGATAGTAAAGTCAGGACCAAGCCTTTGTGCGGGCGGGGCTTTCTAGGGCCCATCTTAACATCTTCAGTGTTATGCTTTAATTAAGCTACGCTAGC